GCCATGCTTCATAATTGGAAAAACGGGCGCCATGGAAGTACATGCCACTCAGCCAAAGAAAAATAATAGAGAGTTGGCCGAAATGAGCACTAAATACTTTTCGAGAGATCTCCTCCAAATCGCTGGTATGACTATCAAAATCGTGAGCATCAGCATGTAGGTTCCAGATCCAAGTGGTAGTATCAGGACCCTTAGCTATTGTTCTTGAGAAATGGCCGGGTCTGGCCCATTCCTCGAAAGACGTTTTTATAGGATTCCTGTCTACAATAATTTTCACTTCGGGTTCCGGTGAACGAATAATCATTAAGTCCTCCTCTTTCCGGACAACACATACAAAGAGACCCACCAACAGTCAAGTTTTTAGTGAACTTCTGAAAGATAGATATTTTATTTATGATTAGTCCCTTTCTTTCCTATCTTCCATACATCTATTTTATTTAGTTATTCACTAGAGAATTTCTGATATTGAAGTTGATCTGGGGCAAGTGTTCGGATTTATTATGACATAAAGAATAGGTGCTCAGGGGACCTATTCTATTGCTTTCCCAGGATCAGGATAACAAAAAAATGATTTTTTTTTGCAACCTAGCTTCTTTCTATTTAGATTCTTAATGGCGAAAATCTAGATTTACTTTCTTTTCTTTTTTTATTAAGAATTCTTTAAATTTTAAATTTCATAAGATTCATCGAAATAGCTTTATTAGTTCTATGCTATATGGTATTTGTAGCATTTATCCTTATGAGATACCGTATAAAATGTACAAAATCAAATGATTTCAGAAACTTAGAAAGAAGGGATATAATAAAATTCTTGATTAGATCTTATCATAGGAACGATTTATTTAATTTGATTGCTGGATAAAAAAAAGAGAATGGTCTTATTCAAAACGCCTCGTTATTTTTAACCAATTATGTGCTTCAATATAATTCCCTGGAGTAAGCGCTATAGCTTGTTTCCAATACTCAGCAGCTTGATCGAACCAAGCCTCCGCAATTTCCGAATCGCCTTGTAAAATGGCCTGTTCTCCCCGGTCGGAATAGGTTAGTAAATTCCCTCCCTTAGAACCGTACTTGAGAGTTTCCTACCTCATACGGCTCAGCAATCGATTCTTTTTGCGTCCCATCTTCTATCCTATGCTAACTAAATTAAATTTCTCATCAATCTATTCTATTTTCTCTTGGGTTAACCAGAAGATATTTATTGCATAAGTTTCCAATTCTAATTTGAATCAATTATTAGTTTTCTCTTTTCTCCCACCTTCAGAAGAATGAAGCATAGATATCTCCAATATCATTAGGATTTTCTGAAAGGTAACTATCTCGGTTTCTTATTTCATCTATGGTATATGAGATTTCTATTTATATAGAATCTTTGAAAAAGACTTTCCTCCGTTAAGAAAAAAGAACTTACTATCTTTGGGATCTGATGCTACACCGCTGCTCAATACTTGAGTAGATCAACTCTATTACATAAGTTGATTTCTTACTTTTTTTATCCGTAATAAGTAAGCAGTTCTGAATTGTATTTACCAAATAATAGCTTAATAATGGATCTTTACGGTGCTTTCTCTATCAATTAGACTCTTTATCCATAGAGTATAGTATATAGGCCATACCTCTTTCTTCCGATTTTTTGGTTCTCGCGAAGTCTTTTTCCTTGCTACAGCTGATAAAAATCGTTACTTTAGACGATTCATATGTAGAAAGCCTATCTGTCTTTTAGTATTTACTAGACAATTCAATCTTTTTTCCTTCTATAGTGAAGATAGTCGCACGTAATGACAGATCACGGCCATATTATTAAAAGCTTGTGGTAAAAATGGATTTCGTTCTAGTGCTCGGAAATAATATTCCAAAGCTTTTGTATGCTCTCCGTTGCTTGTGTGTATAAGACCTATGTTATAGAGTATATAACTTCGATCATAGGGATCAATTTCTGGTCGCGTAGCTTCATAATAATTCTGTAAAGCTTCTGCATAATTTCCTTCGGATTGAGCCGACATCCGTTACGGTCGTTCATTCTAGTAAAAGAATCTCCGTTCCAGAACCGTACGTGAGATTTTCATCTCATACGGCTCCTCCCTTCTGTGCATAGTACTAAGAGGAAGAATTCATGCAATAAAAATTTCACTATTCTCATTATGAACTGACAGGAGCTGGTATTTTTACAAGAAATTCCTAGCCAGCCTTCCCACAAGAGGTTTTTTCTTAACACCAATCATATTAGTCATATTAGTGCTAGATAGAAATGGTAACTCCAAAGATTTCTTTGTACTCAACGCTTATGATTTAAAGGAATTAGTCACTTCAACGGTCTTTGATGGTTATACGGGTACCAAAAGTACTAATGAGATGGATCTTTGTTTTCCTAACCATTATTTTTCTTTTTAGTCCCGATACCAATAAGGAAAAGGGTTATTTATAACAAAGTTTTTATGTTGTTGATTCCTAGGTGTAGTGCTTTTTTCCCGATGCCACCTATTGGTACTAAATGAAGTAGTATTTACCTAGAACCTATAGATGTAACCTTTCGCTCAATACTAAAATTGATAATTGAAGCATCTAAGGCTGCATCAATCGAGGATACACGACAGAAGGAATTGCTCTATCTCTAAACTTCACCTTCACCAAGCGTAGGTTTATTTCACTAATTTGTTTTTTTTCTATTCCTAACTACGTTCTTTTTATCGTAAAACCGAGGGGTAAAAAAAAACAAGAAAAAATCAAATCGCACCATCTCTGTAATAGGTAAATGCCTTTTTTTCTCCTGAAGTTGTCGGAATTATTCGTAATAAAATATTGGCTACAATTGAAGAGGTCTTATCAATAAAATTTCCATTTATTCGAGATCTAGGCATAATTAGCAATTCATTCTATTATTTTTATCATCCCCTTTCGGAGAAAACGATCCTACAAAAAAAGGAATTGTACAGTACAAAATAACATAAAAACAGACTTATTGGAAAAAATGTGATGTCTCCCTTTTGGACAAAGATGAAATGAAATAGTTGAATCAGATTAGATTTCATTCCAATTTCGTAGTATACCAGTATACTGATGACTATTACTATTTCATTTAAGATTTAAGTTGAATAACCAAGTTTTTCTATGTATTTTTAGAACTCGAGAATCTTTGATTTGGTTATGATCCAAAAAGGAAAAGAATAGAATAATCATTGAATCAAATTCAAATAAAGTAACCATCGTTTTTATTTGCATAACGTGTATGTGCCACACCATACAATTGAAATAGTTGAAAAAGAAAAAGATTCATCGGACGATTCATGAATTCCATGGGTTAGCTGATGAAAGAAGTTGTTGTTGCTAAATAGGAAATTGAAAAATAAATCTCTTCTTACGGAACCATCGCATCGGGCGGTCATACATGTATTACAATTAAGATAATTAAGATGAAGGACTCGCTATTCATTCGGGTTTTGGTCAAGAATAACATAACATTCTGTAGGAGAGATGGCCGAGTGGTTCAAGGCGTAGCATTGGAACTGCTATGTAGACTTTTGTTTACCGAGGGTTCGAATCCCTCTCTCTCCGTTTCTTTTCATTCATCAACGTTACCTACTACAATGTATCAAAGAACATAAGAATTGATATCATTATTCTAATGCCTTCTTTAATAGACATTATCTATCCCTAATTAATACCTGAGATAAATAAAATAGAAAAATAGAAATAGATTGAAAAGAAGAAAAAAATCAAAAGAATCCTATTGCCGATTTTTTTTTGATACGTGAATGAGACAGGGCACGAGGTACTCTATTTACTTCAGCAAAAGGAGTCAAAATTGGTATGAACCTTGCTTTTTTATTTTCGTTAGAATCAAGTCTGACGGGAATAATATTCTACGACCAACAACTCATTTATTTTCAGACCGATCCATTTACTATCTATTATTTGATTTACAAATCCTTTATATTGTAAGGAGTCAATAGTTAAATGGTTTGGCAATTCCCCGCAGGGGGATGAAACAAGAGAATTTTGAATCAGAGCTTTTGATCTTTCTTTATCCTTCGTAGTAATAATATCTCGGGGTTTGCAACGATAACTTGGTATATCCACTATACGACCATTAACTAAAATGTGTCTATGGTTAACTAATTGTCTGGCTCCTGGAATGGTCGAAGCCATACCTAATCGAAAAAGGATATTATCCAAACGCATCTCGAGTAGTTGTAGTAAAACCTGGCCTGTTGACCCTTTGGCTTTTCCAGCAATATGCACATATTTAAGTAATTGTCGTTCTGTCAGACCATAATGAAAACGCAATTTTTGTTTCTCTTCTAAACGAATACGATATTGTGATCTTTTTCCAGAGCGCAATTGGGTTTGAAGATCACTTCTGGATCTGGGTCTTTTACTAGTGAGTCCTGGTAAAACCCCCAGTCGGCGTATTTTTTTGAAACGAGGTCCTCGGTAACGAGACATAGAAAGGCTCCTTTTTGATTCACTTTTATTTGACAAAAAATATAAAATCAGACTGAACTAAAGGATCAGCAAAGTAAAACTCAATTTACTAAAGTTCTACAAAACAGAATAAAAGAAATTTGATCAATTAAATTTTATCAATATTCGGATTTTTTGTATATGTATATATATAGTAAATTCAAGCAAAGGTTACGTTTTCCAATTTCTTCTGTAGAGATCTAATTGTTCTAGTCAACTCTTTTATTTATAGCTATAGCTGCAAGTTATCATGACATAATAGATCGGTGATCCGACATTTAGAGAAAGCGAGAGTATAGATTTTCAATCATGTCAATAAAAAAATAGAGAAAAGAAAGAGCCGGCTATCGGAATCGAACCGATGACCATCGCATTACAAATGCGATGCTCTAACCTCTGAGCTAAGCGGGCGGTTATAAGAGCAATAGTGTATAGAAATACAGGAAGCTATCGGATCTTAGCTATTTCCTAGTTATTCTTACTCTTTTTTTTTTCTTTTATTTATTTATTAAATATTAGTTATATTTTTATATATTTTCGATTCTCTTTAGAAAATAGAAAAGAAAACTATTTAGATCTAGATAATTTAGATATCTCAATAGAAATCTAAATTCAATTCCATATTCATATATATGAAATATGAAAAGAAAATATTAATGAAATTTCGAAATGAAAAAAAAAAAGAAGAATGAATATTGACCGTTCCACTATTCAAAACTCCACTGTAAAAAGGAAGGAGGAGGAAAGGCATATATATAGATGTGGTATATATCTATCCATCTTGAATTGCGGATAGATCAATGATAAAATCATTTTAGATTAAAAAAATAGGGTTTATAGATGAAATGATATAATATAGAAAATGATAGAATTAGAATAGAGGAATCATTACCTAATGTATTCAATCAAGATAAATGAAAGAGAAAGAGGTGGATAGAATTATAGCTGGAGCCTTGTCTCAAAGGCTCAAAGGGGGGATATGGCGAAATTGGTAGACGCTACGGACTTGATTGGATTGAGCCTTGGTATGGAAACCTGCTAAGTGGTAACTTCCAAATTCAGAGAAACCCTGGAACTAAAAAAGGGCAATCCTGAGCCAAATCTTTGTTTCAAGATCGAGATAAAAAACGATGGAAAATGAGAATAAAAAGAGGATAGGTGCAGAGACTCAATGGAAGCTGTTCTAACGAATGAAATTGATTACGTTACGTTAGTAGCTAAAAGACTTCTATCGAAATGACAGAAAGGATACGTCTTATATACCTAAAACATACGTATACATACTGACATAGCAAACGATTAATCACAACCCAAATCTTATCAAATCTTGTATTGATCGAATAAAATAGATAATATATATCTAAAATCTATCTAAATATAGAATAAGAATATCTAAAATAAAAATAAAATATATATGATGTATATATGAAATTTTGAAATTTCATCAGACGAGAATAAAGAGAGAGTCCTATTTTACATGTCAATACCGACAACAATGAAATTTAGAGTAAGAGGAAAATCCGTCGAATTTTTTAATCGTGAGGGTTCAAGTCCCTCTATCCCCAATAAAAAGCCCATTTTACTTCCTCGATCTTTATTTATCCTCATCCTATTTATTCCTTTTTTTTTCATCGTTTAAACAAAATGAAATATCTTTCTCATTTTATTCACTCTGTTCTTTCACAAAAGGATCCTAATCTAAATCCGCGTATCTTTTTCCTTACATTTACAAAAAAGTCTTCTTTTTGAAGATCCAAGAATTTCAGAGGCTAGAGCCAATTTGTTAAGATTTTCTTTTTGAGTTTTTTTCATTGACATAGATAGAAGTACTCTGCTAGGATGATGCACGGGAAACGGTCGGGATAGCTCAGTTGGTAGAGCAGAGGACTGAAAATCCTCGTGTCACCAGTTCAAATCTGGTTCCTGACACGTGAATAATGTATCGGATAGGTATTTCTTAATACCTCATACAAATGAAATTAATTCATTAAGACGGATCGGGATAGATATTATTTCATTTCTTTTTCATTTTTTCTCTCTTTTTTTAATACCTCCGCAATACGAATGAAAGTCCAGTTACTTTTTTTGTTTTTCCTCTAGAAGAGGAATATCAAGATGCTCATTGAATGAGAAAAAATCCCTTTTTTTACTTATTTTACACAAAGGAACCCTTCCTTATTCACAAATTCGTAGGAAGATTGGATTTGAAATCTTTTTCAAATCCAAAAGGTATCTCTGAATTAGATGGTGATTTATAGAGTAATCCTTGATCGTAATTTCGAGTATGAGTACTGCGTCGAAGGTAAAACTTGTGATTAGTAGTAAAACATCGATTTTCCTGTTGATATAAAGTTCTATATCTTGGCACCAACCCATAATGATCAAAGTCGAATCGAGAGCCTATTAATGAATAAAATTCAATGAAAAAAGAACTGGTACCATAGATAAGCGACCAGAAACTGGAAAGTATTGACTAATTCGAGAGATCATTCGATGTAGTTGAAATAATTCAATTTCAAAAGAAAAAGAAGAAAAATAGGATAAAATATGATAAAGAACATTATGTAATTTCTTCATGAAAGTGGATGAAAAGAGATGGTTATTTGATCCGAGATTTGACAAATACCAATTAGGTCCGTTGGAATGAATTATTGTGTTTATTTTATTGTTCCTACTACTACTCAAATTTCTATACAAAACAAAAAAGGAATGTATAATGTATATTAGGGCTATACGGACTCGAACCGTAGACCTTCTCGGTAAAACAGAGAAAACTTATTATTATCGAAATGATTCGAACTGTTTCAAAGACCCAACATGCATTTTGTTGCATTGGGCTCTTTCATCAACTGATGTAAAGATCAGTTAGTCCACCATAGTTTTCTTTAGAGGAAGATAAGAAGATATTGAGATGGCTCCATATGCTCTGATTCATTATTTGTATCCTGATCTAGGAGCAATACCAAAGTGTTTCAAAGAAGGGTGACCTTTAGTTAGGTCTGCCTTCGGCCTAGATCAACCTAAATGAAATGCAGTCTC